GGGACTAGAGTTTCAAACTTCTTACTAGGAATCTTCATTAGAAATGCATTTTCTAGCATTTGAGTCCTTATCACTGAAGGATTTCGCCGTACACTTGAAAGATAACTCAGAAACTCGAAGGAATGATTGGAAAATTGGTTTATATGAATTCTATCTGCTTGAGACCACAAGTAAAAATAACATTGCCACAAAATGACAATGTGATATTTCCATTTATTCATTAGAAGAAAACTTCCCCTTGAAGCCAGAATGGATTTTCCTTGATATCTGACATAATGCATGTCAGGATCCTTGAAGAACCATAGGATATTCTGGAAATCTTTACGAAACACTCCTAGAGGATGTTCTATTTTTCCATAAAAATAGGTTCGCTCAAGAAGGTTTCCAAAAGATGTTGATCGTAAATACAAAGATTGTTTACGGAGAAACATGAATAGGGATTCCCATTCATATACATGAGAATTATATAGGAACAAGAAGAATCTTTGATTCTCTTTTGAAAAAAAAGAGATCGATTTCGTTTTAGTAATCAGACTAGCCCAATTACGAGACTCGTAGAGAAAGAGTCGGAATAAATGTAAAGAGGGGGCATCTTGTATCCAACAGCGGAGATTTTGAACCAAGATTTCCAGATGAATGGGGTAGGGTATTAGTATCTCTGATACATTATTTAAATGGTATAATTTATCCTCTAAAAAGGAAAATGTTGAATGAATTGAGCGGAAATTCTGATATTTTTGTAGATCTTTCCCTTCTTGAGAAGACACTAATCGCAGTGAGAATTTCATTTCCAAAATGACTGAAAATCCGGCGGATACCATTTGATAATAATTTTTTTTTGTAAAAACATTAGCCGAAATAATCAACAACTTCTGTTGATACATTCGAGTAATTAAACGTTTCACAAGCAGTGAACTGGATTTATTGTCATAACCTACATTTTCCACGGGTTCGTAAGGACTGGATCCCTTTAAACCATAATCATACGCAAGTGCATAAAGAGACTCCTGAAAAAGAAGTGGATAGAGGAAGTCTTGTTGCTGCGATCTCTCCATTTCTAAATATCCTTGTAATTCCTTCATTTGAAATTCGCTTTGAAACAAAGGGAAAGGGTTTATTGGGTTAGCAAATGATACATAGTACGATACAGTCAAAACAGGGTATATAGTAAGAAAATAGAAAATAAAATACCTCGGTGACAACAGATAAGCTAATCAATGGATCCTCTCTTTTTCCACCCAATTGGTTTATGTTCGTTATAGAATACCGAGATGGTTCGAAATCCTTTATTGGTGCAACCCGATCGCTCTTTTGACTTTGGAATAATTTATTTTTATCAATATACCGTTTCTGATACACATGAGTCTCCACTCCATACAGAATCTAATGGAGGTAAAAATAGTTAGGATTCATAAAAAAAAATGAGTAATCCACTTATGGGAGAACCTTTTCCCGCACCAGGCACTAATCCATTTTTAACATCTAATTAGATCGGGTAATAATTCGAATTCAGAACAGAAGCTCGTTGCTTTTTGCTTCCCTATAATTGGAACCAGAAGGCTCTATCCATTTATTCAATCGACCCAACCGTGAATTTCGTTTGTCCCGCTACAAGAATCATACAAAAACTAGATTTTGTACCGATCCGTTAAGAATCAAATAGTCTCAGAGGTTTACATTGATACGACATGCTGCTTTTTCCACTCACCCCGTTTCAGGATCAGTCGTGGTCTTACAAACTCTACCAATGGTATGTATGAATCCGTTGCTTCATCCAAATGTGTAAAAGATTCTAGGCGCACTTAAAAGCCGAGTACTCTACCGTTGAGTTAGCAACCCGAATAAGGGAATTCGGTTCTGTAGATACGAGCGCAATCAAACAAAAGAATAAAGAGATTGGATTGCACGACCACATCAACAAACAACAAAATGGAACTAACAACCAAATCTAAAAAAAGAATTTTCTGATCGATTAGAAACCTAAAACGGAAAAAACAAAAATCAACTGAAAATCGAATAAATTACCCGGTAACTATAGAAAATAGATAGATCTCTTTCCGTTTCAGAAGAGACCTTTTGTGCCACAGCGAATCCAAGGAACACAGCATTTGCATGAAGACAAGTAAAAACCAAATAGAATTGGATCCTAGATCTATTTATCCATGATCTAATCATATTGGATCAATACACTATTGTCAACATGCCAATATCAAGGTTGCAACTACCAAAATGGAATCAAACCATGCCCCGTAACTAAGATTCTTGATTATCTAAGTCAATTCGAAAGCTAAGAAAAGGAAGAATAAGAACGCAAAATGCTAAAATACGCACAGAGAGAGGATAGGACAAGCCCTCCTTTCCCTACTTTCATTTTCATTCGTTTAATTAACCCGAAGTTCATTAAATAGCTCTTTTTTTATTTTGAAATATCGTGAACAATTCCTGTGGGTTGAGCTTTCATAGCTCTATAAAATTCTGAAAGTCAATTCATTAGACTAGT